AATACTGGTAATAATATCAGCAAAAGAACGTTCTCCTGTGCTTCCAGACATGCTGAGCTCCACATATTCTTGTACAGTCAAAGGGGATCGATTCAGTAAAAGATGAGATCAGTAAACGGCAATTCACTGAAATGCAATCTTTGTGAGATCATCAATATTGTACCGAGGGCGTCTTGAGAGTATACCGAATCAGTATAACTATGCTCCTTCTTACACAGCAATGTGATTTTAATCAGTATAGAAGGGAAGCGCTAAATAAGTTATTTCTTTTCTTTTACTTGTTGCATGTTATGATACTTCATACAAAATTAATAGATAAACTTTTCAATAAAATAAAAGAGATTCTTCTATTTCCCCAATTTAAGTACATGCGAGATCCATAAATTTCCTTTTTTTTTGTAGTTGTAAAACCCGTTTTTTTGTTGGAATCCTTTTTTTATTTGGCATTTTAAGGAATTGGTTAATTGCCCAGTAGCAAAAAAGAATAGTGGGTCATATTCGACGAAAGAAAGAAAAAATAAAGAATTATGATGTATTAATTGGATCTCTACCCCAAGGCTCTTAATTGATCTAGCTACAAAGACAAGATTAAAAAAAATAAAATGTAGAACCTAGAAAAATCTTAGAATTAGAACCCAGTTGGACAAAAAAAAGATTTTTCGAGTGATCGTGCGATCACTTTTTTCTTCTCATTAACTCAAGATATTATGTAAATGAGCCTTTATAATATAAATAAATATAAATAAATAATATAAATAAATATAAATAATATAATTATATACTGAATACTGAATGTAATGAGTTAAACTAAAGGTAAAATAAAAGGTTTGATAAGTTACTCTTTGTTCTAATATAAAAAAGAAATGAGAAAAAAATGATTGAATAATGAAAAAAGAGTTTCTTTTTTGAATGAAGTTACATGACCCTGTTTCTATTATTAGTTTACCCAAGAGTTCTTCAAAAAATAGAATCGTTTGATTGAAATCGTGGTATGAATAGATGTTACAGATGAATCAATTTCGCTTTATATGCCTGTTACTTTTTCTTTGTTAGTGTCGTCTATAATGATAGATGAATCAAAAACTTTCATTTCAATTGAACTTATTTTTTCAATTAGTATTTTGGCCTATCCTACTATTTTGAAAAATAGAAACTTAGGTAAGTGCTTTAGAACTATATGCATAAAAAAAATTTCATTTAGCCCCTTCATGCTTACTATAACCAGTTATTTCGGTTTTCTACTAGCGGCTTTTACTATAACGTCAGCTCTATTGATTGGTCTGAGCAAAATACGACTTATTTAAAATGAATATTTGAAAAACGCAATCCATCATTTCGGCTAGATTACTTGTATTCTATAGTTATTTAACGCGAAAATTATCCATTCTTGGTCATTGAGATTCATGCCAATTCGGATTAATATTTAGGTATAGATATTACCTCTTTTTTTTATCCTTTCAAACAAAATGAAATGATTGAAGTTTCTCTATTTGGAATCGTGTTAGGCCTAATTCCTATTACTTTGGCTGGATTATTCGTAACTGCATATTTACAATACAGGCGGGGTGATCAGTTGGACCTTTGATTAATTATCATCTCCTTTTTGAATTGACCTCCTCCTCATTTACAGGAGGTCAAATTCTGATTGCTGTACAAGTTGCTGAATGTATTTCAGTCAAATTCGATCTAATCTAAGAATAAAAAATCACGCTCTGTAGGATTTGAACCTACGACATCGGGTTTTGGAGACCCACGTTCTACCGAACTGAACTAAGAGCGCTTTCTAGATAATCTATAAGACCGTAAAGAAAAGGATTCTCTTTCGTTTTGAATCGATCTCAACAGATCCCTCGTTACTGCTCCTTTTTCTATTTGTCTTTTGAACAGTAAAAAGTAGGGATGACAGGATTTGAACCTGTGACATTTTGTACCCAAAACAAACGCGCTACCAAGCTGCGCTACACCCCTTCAATTGCTCTACAGTGTCATTGTAGAGAATTCTGATCTGGTTTTCCACATTGTTATTTTCTTCACGGATATACATAAATTTTATGCCCATTTCGTCTTTTTGGTCTCATTTAAGGTCTCATTTAACATATAATAGTAAAATACTTCTATACATATGAAATACGGAACTCGCCGAAAAGTATAATATATAAAAATGAGTATTTTGGAAATACTCGGTAAGGTAAGTAGGGGGATATTTTTTTCTGTTTTAATAAAAGAAAAATCTTATTTATTTGAATTAGGGATTCTGTGTACAACTAGAAGAAGTCCTTAACTACAAATGCATCTGATCATATATGCATTATTTTTATATATGTATTCCAATAAAAAAAAAGAAGGAGGGTTTTGAATGCGAGATCTAAAAACATATCTCTCTGTGGCACCAGTTCTAAGCACGTTATGGTTTGGAGCTTTAGCGGGTCTATTGATAGAGATTAATCGCTTTTTTCCAGATGCGTTGACATTCCCCTTTTTTTAATTCTAGTTATTGACACGGAAAGGAATTTAAAAGATTAAAAATACAATCAAATATCTGCGGCTAACCCCTATTTTCTCTTTTTTCCCTTTTTAGAATAAGGGAGGAAAGAGAAAGAATCAAAACGGATTCAATGTCTGTGAGACTCAGACTCAAGTTTGAATTACATGAATATCGGAATGGGGATAGAATAGAAATGTGGGTCTAGGGCAAGAGTATTTTACAACGGTATTTCGATTTGAAATAGAGTTTCAAAATCATTGTATTACTTATTATTTATATTTACTACGGTTTTCATTACTTTATTGATCTTTTAGATTTGAAGTTAGTAACTTGTATTTTTTCATGCCTTTCTTCTTTACTTCAAATTGAAAATGGAATAGTTGAGTAAATCATAAATTAAATTAAAAGGAGGTTCATGGCCAAGGGTAAAGATGTCCGACTAAGGGTAATTTTGGAATGTACCGCTTGTGTCCGAAACGGAAACGGTGCTAATAAGAGTAAGAGATCGATGGGGATTTCCAGATATATTACTCAAAAGAACCGACAGAATACGCCTAATCGATTAGAGTTGAGAAAATTCTGTCGCTATTGTTCCAAACATACCATTCATGGGGAGATAAAAAAATAGAGTACCTTCCGTGTTACCCTTTCAAGGAAATAGAAAAAATAACATTATATATAACATATATAAATATAAAAATCCTATTTTGATTAAAATGAATTAGAATTCAGAAATAGTATTTTCGGGATAAGGAATAAACAAACAAACCATGGATAAATCCAAGCGACCTTTTCTTAAATCCAAGCGAACTTTTCGTAAGCGTTTGCCCCCGATTGAATCGGGGGATCGAATTGATTATAGAAACATGAGTTTAATTAGTCGATTTATTAGTGAACAAGGAAAAATATTATCTAGACGGGTGAATAGATTGACCTTGAAACAACAACGATTAATTACTACTGCCATAAAACAAGCTCGTATTTTATCTTTGTTACCCTTTCTCAATAATGAGAAACAATTTGAAAGAACCGAGTCGGCCCCCAGAACTACTGGTCTTAGGACTAGCAATAACTAGCCTTACGCTTGCTTCACTTGAATTATAATTCCAATCCTCCTTTGAGTTCGGATTGGTACTTTTTTTGCTCGAAAAATCCGAGAATCTAGATTGAATTATCGTGTCGTAATATAAATACTAAATCGGAAAAGAATAAACTTTTTTATTGAGCGTGTTTATTCATTTTGAATATTTTAAAAAATTTACTCATAGTAATTTCTATTCTATCCTCCCGGAGTTCATTCTCCGGGGAAATCCGTTTAAATAATTCCGGTGGATTCTACTTCGTTTATGATCTCATTGGAAATCATGTAAAGAGATTTCCTATTCAATATAGCTATTTGTGCAAGTATTTTACGATTAAGAAGCAACTGTTTCTTATATAAATCGTGTATTAATCTACTATAACTATAAGATACTGTATTTTCGCGAATTACAGCGTTTATTCGAGTGATCCACAAACGACGAAAATTTCTCTTTTGTCTACCCCTATCCCGATGAGCCGAAACCAAAGCTCTTATTTTCTGTTGAGTAATAGTTCGAGTAAGTCTTGAATGAGCTCCTCGAAAGCTTGATGCAAATAAACGAATTTTTGTTCTACGTCTCCGAGCTACATATCCCCGTTTAATTCTAGTCATTGAATAAATGAACCTTTGATGAATAACTAATGGATTTCCGTTCTTTCAGTTATTCTTTTCCCCTTTCCTAATCTATTAATAACAAAACAGATTTTTCCAATGTATAAAATTGTAATTCCAATGGCTTTGGCTACTATAACCTCCCCGACCACGATTTTTTTAGATATTTCACTGTGAAATACGAAATTGTCTTCTGTTAGGTGTCTAAAAATAGAGTAAATAAAAAAATAAAATAGTGGGTTCCGTCGTTTTTATGGTTACTTCTTAAACGGTGAGGTCTTTTCTATACACCGGAGCCTTTACTTTATGTTATTGTGGGAGCTTGTATAGTTCCCACTCTTTGGCTCTACCCATGAATTATCCAGTAATAGGTCTTTCACAATGAGATCTACCTATATAGTAACGGTATTTAATTATGAAAGTTAGCTGGGTAGCTATCCCTGTTAGTCCGTTCTTGCCAAAGTGGGGACCTAATCTTTTTGTTTTTTAAATAAGATTTCCTCCGCTTAATGGATAACCGTCTGCTATCAATGGAGAATTGTCTCTCACCTTAAATTGAGGTGATTGGATTTGCACCAACGAAAACCATAAATTTAATACTCAATGAAGAGATATGATATATTTTTTTATATAGTGTATGAAATTCCTTTTTTCCATTCTATCCTATTCAGTGGTACTGATCATTGATACTGGAAAATTTTCTTTTTTGTGTCAGCTCACGATCTAAACGAGTCGCACATACACCCTAGTACATGTTCCTCGGCGCTGAGGGCATCCCCGAAGGGCAGGGGATTTGGTGACATTTCTGATTGGCTGTCTTGTATTTCTAATAAGTTGTTTAATTGTTGGCATGTTGAATCATATACATAATGAATGGGCTGGTTTAGATTGATCCTAACCGGATGATTTGATTATGAATTACTTCTATTTAAGATAATTAAGAAAAGAACCTCGGATATTAAATCTCAAATCATGGATTTGCGCGAAATTCACCTTACGTTATTTTCATTCAACTGCTACAAGATCAATAATTCCATAAGCTTGTGCTTCTGTTGCTGACATAAAAACATCTCTTTCCATGTCTTCGGATACAACCCATAATGGTTTACCCGTTCTTTGTACATAAACCCTTGTGATGGTTTCACGCAGTTTCAGCAGTTCTTCCGCTTCCAAGATAAATTCTCCCACTTGTGTCTCATAAAAACCACTAGCGGGTTGATGGATCATTACCCTGATAATAAATAATAAAAGGTTTCTTTATCTCGTATGATGAAGCGAAGAGAAAAGAAAAAAAAAAAAGATAGAATTGAACAACCGTACAGGCAAAATTTGTGCATTGCATACGGCTCTACAATAAAATTGACCCTTACCCTACATTGAAGAAAGATAAAAAAAGAAAATCCATCAGACCTGGGGCAGATAGGTAAATGATCAAAAAGCCATCCTTCCTTTCGGAGGATTTCAAAAATACTATGATGGCTCCGTTGCTGTATATATTTAATTTTGTTGTCTGTGATTCAGCAATCCCAAAGTTTCTTTTTGATTCGATCAAAATCTTGTTTTTCGCGCTCTTTCATAACAAAAATTTTGTTAAGAGTCTCCCGGGGTGAAAACAAAAAAAGTTTGTGACGCTGAACTGGACTCCCGATAGATAAGAGAAAATCGGAAATCCTTTTTATCTCATACTACTCTCTCGATACATAATCTAACATTAAAAAAAAAAATGATCATATCGAATTCGAAGTGCCATGCTATTGTTACTTAATATTTATCTGGCGAAGGCATAGTCTTCTTTTTTCTTTCAAATAAAAACCTCATTGGCGCCAAGCGTGAGGGAATGCTAGACGTTTGGTAATTTCTCCCCCGACCAAGAGAAAAGATCCCATGGAGGCAGCTAACCCCATGCATACTGTATGGACATTCGGTCGTACAAATTGCATAGTATCATAAATAGCTATTCCAGGTATTACCCACCCCCCAGGAGAGTTTATAAACAAAAAAATATCTTTTGTATCGTCCTCGATACTAAGATATACCATAAGACCAATAAGTTGATTCGAGATCTCGCTATCAACCCCTTGGCCTAAAAAAAGTAATCTTTCTCGATAAAGTCGGTTGATTAGGGTAAAGTTGTATCCCTTAGGAACCGTACATGCACCTTTTGATGCATACGGTTCAAAAATTTCGAAAAAAAAAAAAGAATCAATGTATAGATTCCAGTCCTCGTTCTTTTTTATAGCTATAGCAGGTTTTTCTGACTTCTAGCGAAAGGACCCTTTATTCGATTTTTCAATAAAGACTTGTTTTGACTCCTTTTCTTATAATAGAAAGAAGTCACTAAACTTCTCGAATTAACTTCTCATTGATGTATTCTTTCATCGAGATTTAATGCGAATCACGATGGTATTTTCTTGTTCCTGAATGGGTCTCTTTCATCTTTTTAGGTTTATGCTCTACTCCGGGTAAAGATCCGCCCGATTTGGATTTGCACATATAGAAAAAATGCCCCCTTACCATTTCTTTTTGTTATGATTTTCTCTTTTTTTTTTTCAATTCATTTCATATTTTCCACCAAGTATTAAACAAATAAGAATATAGGAATCATATAAATTTTACAAATTGGATTTTTTCTAAACGGAGCCTGGATACTTCATTTTTTAGTCCAACCAAGCCAACCATAAATTATTCTAATCTAATTTAGAATAGTATAATAATAAGAATATAGGAATCATATAAATTTTACAAATTGGATTTTTTCTAAACGGAGCCTGGATACTTCATTTTTTAGTCCAACCAAGCCAACCATAAATTATTCTAATCTAATTTAGAATAGTATAATAAGATGAATATCCCCCAAATGTATGTATCTAATTAAAGTGTTGAGTTCGCGCTCCAAATTTTCGACGATTCAATTCATCTTTCTTGGGCGAACCAGAGGATATCTCGATCGGGGTAGAGAACGGGGAAATCCCATATGACCCAATAGATCTGACAAGTCGCACTATACGTCAATCCAAGATGCATCTTCCTCTCCAGGAAGTCGGAAAGGTACTTTTGGAACACCAATAGGCATTAGTTGAAGGAAAAAGAACTAAGTACTATATTTCACTTTGATGTGGAAACGTAAAAATCAGGTTTTATTGTCTTTATTAATATTTTCTTTTATTTTATCTTATAGTATAGATTAGAAAAATTCATAAAAAGGTGGGCTGAATAAAGTCAAATTATTACCAATACGACCTTATAATAGTGAATAAATATGGACATATTTGCTCATAGAAAATGGTAGAAACTCCCCATTGCGTATTGGTACTTATCGAGTATAGAATAAATCTGCCTCTCTTTGTTCCTACGAACAGAATTGTTCCGTTATTTAATAGAATCCACCCTTGTTCTGAAAAATTCACGAAACAGGGGAAGTCCATAGGATAGTCATAGTATATTCCAATGCAATAAAATTACGTAGTGTCTATTTTTTTTTAGAAAGGGGTATTTTCCATGGGTTTACCTTGGTATCGTGTTCATACCGTTGTATTGAATGATCCCGGTAGGTTGCTTGCTGTTCATATAATGCATACAGCTCTGGTTGCTGGTTGGGCCGGTTCGATGGCTCTGTATGAATTAGCAGTTTTTGATCCCTCTGACCCTGTTCTTGATCCAATGTGGAGACAGGGCATGTTTGTTATACCCTTCATGACTCGTTTGGGAATAACCAATTCGTGGGGCGGTTGGAGTATCACAGGAGGGACTGTAACGAATCCAGGTATTTGGAGTTACGAAGGTGTAGCTGGAGCACATATTGTTTTTTCCGGCTTATGCTTTTTAGCAGCTATCTGGCATTGGGTATATTGGGATCTCGAACTATTTACCGATGAACGTACAGGAAAACCTTCTTTGGATTTGCCCAAGATCTTTGGAATTCATTTATTTCTTTCAGGGGTGGCTTGCTTTGGTTTTGGTGCATTTCATGTAACAGGCTTGTACGGTCCTGGAATATGGGTGTCCGATCCTTATGGACTAACCGGAAAAGTCCAACCTGTAAATCCATCGTGGGGCGTGGAAGGTTTTGATCCTTTTGTTCCAGGAGGAATAGCTTCTCATCATATTGCAGCAGGGACATTGGGCATATTGGCGGGTTTATTCCACCTTAGTGTCCGCCCACCACAACGTCTATACAAAGGGTTGCGTATGGGAAATATTGAAACCGTCCTTTCCAGTAGTATCGCTGCTGTTTTTTTCGCAGCTTTTGTTGTTGCTGGAACCATGTGGTATGGCTCAGCAACAACTCCCATCGAATTGTTTGGTCCCACCCGTTATCAATGGGATCAGGGGTACTTCCAGCAAGAGATATATCGAAGAGTCAGTGCCGGGCTAGCAGAAAATCAAAATTTATCAGAAACCTGGTCTAAAATTCCTGAAAAATTAGCTTTTTATGATTACATCGGCAATAATCCTGCAAAAGGAGGATTATTCAGAGCTGGCTCAATGGATAACGGGGATGGAATAGCAGTTGGGTGGTTAGGACATCCAATCTTTAGAGACAAAGAAGGGCGTGAACTTTTTGTACGCCGTATGCCTACTTTTTTTGAAACATTTCCGGTCGTTTTGGTAGACGGCGATGGAATTGTTAGAGCTGATGTTCCTTTTAGAAGGGCCGAGTCGAAGTATAGTGTTGAACAAGTGGGTGTAACTGTTGAATTCTACGGTGGTGAACTCAATGGAGTCAGTTATAGCGATCCTGCTACTGTGAAAAAATATGCTCGACGTGCTCAATTGGGTGAAATTTTTGAATTAGATCGTGCTACTTTGAAATCTGATGGTGTTTTTCGAAGCAGTCCAAGGGGTTGGTTTACTTTTGGACATGCTTCATTTGCTTTGCTTTTCTTCTTCGGACACATTTGGCACGGTGCTAGAACCTTGTTCAGAGATGTTTTTGCTGGTATTGACCCAGATTTGGACGCTCAAGTTGAATTTGGGGCATTCCAGAAACTTGGAGATCCAACTACAAGAAGACAGGCAGTCTGATACAATATTCCTTTTGGGTCTATTTTTTTGATATTAAGGGTTAGGGTTAATCACCGCCTTTTTACTCTTGTTCTTTCTTTATCCGGGGGACTATCCCCATAAAAAAAATAGGTATGGAAGCTATAATTGTAAACCACGATCGAATCTATGGAAGCATTGGTTTATACATTTCTTTTAGTCTCGACGCTAGGGATCATTTTTTTCGCTATCTTTTTTCGAGAACCGCCTACAATTTCAACTAAAAAGATGAAATGATTTTTCATTATTGCAATTGAAGTAATAAGCCTCCCAATATTGGGAGGCTTATTACTTCAACTAGTCTCCATGTTCCTCGAACGGATCTCTTAGTTGTTGAGAAGGTTGCCCAAAAGCGGTATATAAGGCGTACCCAGTAAAACTTACAAGTAAACCAGATATAAAGATGGCGACTAGGGTTGCTGTTTCCATTATTATATAATTTCAAGACCTCAATGAATCTATCATAAGATCGTTTATTTACAACGGAATGGTATACAAAGTCAACAGATCTCAATGAATACAATAGGACTTATGGCTACAAAAACTGTTGAGAACAGTTCTAGATCTCGTCCAAAACGAACTAATGCAGGGGGTTTATTAAAACCCTTGAATTCGGAGTATGGTAAAGTAGCTCCTGGGTGGGGAACGACTCCATTGATGGGGGTCGCAATGGCTCTATTTGCGGTATTTCTATCTATTATTTTAGAGATTTATAATTCTTCCGTTTTATTGGATGGAATTTTAATGAATTAGATTTATAAGAACGAACTCAAAAAGTA